CATGGACCAAGTTTCATCTCAATTGCGGACTATTTCGTTTGTTGTAACACTTCCCTAAAAAAAAGTTTCCTTTTCTAAAAACGGGAAGGAAGAAAGCGAATCGGTATGAGAATTCCTCATCCTCAAATCCATCCTTCCCTTGGGTTAATGTCCTAACGAATAAGTAATTGTAGGAGTGAAATATTGATATAATTCGAAAAAAAAAAGCAAGTAGCAAGCTCCGTCCATCAAAAAAAAGAAGAAAAAAAAAAGGCATTTTGATATGGATATTTATAAGATTACACAAAGGGATTCGCAAATAAAAGCGCTAAGGCTACAACCAATCCATAAATTGTTAACGCTTCCATAAAAGCCAGACTAAGCAATAAAGTACCCCGTATTTTTCCCTCCGCCTCAGGCTGTCTTGCGATACCTTCTACAGCTTGGCCCGCAGCAGTACCTTGACCAACTCCAGGTCCAATAGAAGCAAGCCCGACAGCTAACCCAGCAGCAATAACAGAAGCGGCAGAAATCAGTGGATTCATGATAAGTTCCTCAGAAAAAAAAATGGTTAATGATACAATCATCCAATAAATTATGAATTAATTATTCCATCATCACTAAGATTCATCCAGACAAAGTAACTAAGAACTCCGAATTAAAGTAATGAAATAATATTATTGAATCATTAGAGCTCCTGCTCTATTTCTATATCTCTTTTTTAGTTTCTATCGACGGGATTTTTGTGAATCCATAACATACGACTTTTGTTCTTCCATTTCTTTGTTCCGAATCATTAGTTGAATTCTTCGTTCTTTTTCTTGATTTCATCTTTTTATTCATTCAATTCACAGTCACAGACGAAATGGAAAGACTTCTATTAGAATCCCTATCGAAATTCATAGTAATAGAGCGGATTCGATCTATATCTATTTTTAGATCCTATATAACTAGTCAATATCTAATATCACATATACATGTCTTTCTTCCATAACGTAAACCAACTATTCGTATCTTAGATTCAATACGATTCTAGAATCATTTTTTTTATTCTCTAAATCTAAATATCGTAATATTTTTTCCTATTACTATAGATCGTATATACCTTATTTGTCTATTTTTATGTTACCTAAGTAGATTATCGTGAGTTATGCATACATTACCTTGGGATAAGCTAAAAAACAACAACTAGTTTGAAAACGAGTCAATGGTGACCCTCCATGGATTCCCCTATATAGGCCGCGGCTAAAGTTGCAAAAATAAGAGCTTGAATACCGCTTGTAAATAATCCAAGAAACATAACAGGTATAGGAACCACTAAAGGTACTAAAGAAACAAGAACAACAACTACCAATTCATCGGCTAATATATTTCCAAAAAGTCGAAAACTAAGTGATAAAGGTTTTGTGAAATCTTCTAAAATGTTAATGGGTAAAAGGATTGGAGTTGGTTGAATGTATTTACCGAAATAACCCAATCCTTTTTTGGTAAGACCCGCATAGAAATATGCTACTGACGTGAGTAAAGCTAAAGCAACTGTAGTATTTATATCATTCGTGGGTGCGGCTAACTCCCCATGAGGTAACTGTATGATTTTCCATGGTAAAAGAGCCCCTGACCAATTCGAAACAAAAATAAAAAGGAACATAGTTCCAATAAAAGGAACCCATGGACCATATTCTTCTCCAATCTGAGTTTTGCTAATGTCTCGAATGAATTCAAGAACATATTCGAAGAAATTCTGACCATCATTCGGAATGGTTTGTGGATTACGAACAGCTATACTGGCTGAACCTAATAAGATAGCAATTACAACCCAAGAAGTAATAAGGACTTGGCCATGGACTTGAAAACCTCCTATTTGCCAATAGAAATGTTGGCCTACTTCCACACCCGATATATCGTATAACCCTTTTAGTGGGTTGGTGGAACATGATAAAACATTCATATTGCCCTCTGAAAGAAATAGAACTTGAAAGAGAATTATTTTGATTCAAACATCTCTTTTTCGACTTGTTTCGTTGAATTTTCTATTTTATTTTGGATACTAACTAATCACATAATATCCCCAGTAATTTTTTTTTTATCTCTTTTATGCGATTGAAGAGTAGTAACCGATTCCAGAAATGTATGGAGTTCAAAAAAAAAAATTATTTATCTTATTCTTATTATTAATCAAGGATTTCATATATAGCTAGAACGACCCTCACAAATTGCTAATACCAATTTATTAAGAATTAATCGGATTGAAGCTATAGCGTCATCATTTGCTGGAATCGAAATATCTGCAAGATCCGGTTCACAATTTGTATCGATTAAACAAATTGTTGGAATTCCTAAAGTGATGCATTCTCGAAGAGCCGTATATTCTTCTTGCTGATCAACAATAATGACAATATCAGGTAACCCCGTCATATATTTAATCCCGCCCAGATATGTTTGTAAGTGAGATAATTGTCTTTTCAACATAGCTGCGTCTCTTTTCGGGAGACGATTGAGTCTCCCCTTCTTTTGTTCTGTTCTCAAGTCCCTGAACTTATAAAGTCTCGTTTCTGTAGTGGACCAATTCGTTAACATACCACCGAGCCACTTTTTATTAACATAATGACACCGAGCCCTTATTGCCGCCCATGCTACTGAATCCGCTGCTTTATTTTTTGTACCAACAATTAAAAACTGTTTTCCCCTACTTGCTGCATCAAAAACTAAATCACAAGCTTCTGATAAAAAACGAGCAGTTTTAGTAAGATTTGTAATATGAATACCTTTACGCTTGGCAGAAATATAAGGTGCCATCCTAGGATTCCATTTCCTAGTACCATGACCAAAATGAACTCCCGCTTCCATCATCTCTTCCAAATTGATATTCCAATATCTTCTTGTCATTTCTAGTCACACTTCCTCTTTTTTTTTTTCAAAAAAAAACAAGCGACGGGGTTGCCCTGAACTAAATAATTGTTCCGATGGAACCTTTTCTTATATCAGAGATTGGCCGTGTCGGTGTCGATACACGATCCAACCCGCTACCCTCTATTCGTTATTATCTTTATTTCTATTACCACATCAAAGACCATAAAGTATGAATACACTTTTAGGAATGATTAAATCCTCGAAATGATTGTTCTGATGTATCATGAAAATTATTTGAAATGGAAGAATCAAATAATTCTCTGTGGTGGAACAAAATATCTTTGATTTCCCCCTCGAAAAAATGCTTCTTTTTGGTTTTCAAAGGAATGTTCTTATACTGCCTTGAACGTTGCACTAATCCTTTGAATCCGGTACCGACGGGAATCATCCCCCCTATTACAACGTTCTCTTTTAGGCCTTTCAACCAATCGATACGACCCCTTAGAGCAGCTTTGGCTAAAACTCGAGCAGTTTCTTGAAAACTCGCTTCGGATATGAAACTTTGAGTATTCAAAGATGCTCTTGTTATTCCCAATAGGATGGCCCGGTAACAAATTGATTCTTCCAAAGCGCGTCCCGTTCGTTCTGCTCGCAAGAATCCAATTAGTTCTCCAGGTAAAAAAACATTAGACATTCCATCCTCTGAAATCAACACTTTTGATGTTATTTGGCGTACAATAATTTCTATGTGCCTATTATGGATTTGCACCCCCTGGGATCGATAAACCTTTTGGATCTTATTAACCAAAGATATACGACTTTGCGCTATAGTTAGCTCAGCACCAATCAAGAATCCCCAAGGAATTCCAAGAATTTTTTTTATATGTTCGTTCCAACCCTCAATTCTTTTTTCTAGGTTCATCGATATTGAATCAATTGAACGCACTTCTAACACTTGTTCTACTTTTGGAAGGCCCTGCGTTATATCACCGGATCTCGATTTTTCATATATAAATGTAACTAATGTATCTCCTTCGTAAAGGATTTCTCCATAATGTCCATGAACAGTTGCTCCGGGCGTGGCCAAATAAGGCTTAGCGGATCTTATTACTACGGAATCCGCTTGAACAATCAAAACTTGACCCGATTTTAAGTGTGGCCCGTTTTTGACTAGACATACATTTTCACAAATAAACTGTCCAAGACTAATTATTGTGGATCTTTCTTCAAAATAGTTATGATAATAATAATGATGGAGAAAATACCAATTCAAATTGAATGAATTAAAAACAATGTTACTGCATAAATCGGGATTCGAAATTATCCCATTTTCATCCATTAAATAATATTTAATTACTTGAAAAGTCTGTTTTAAATTTGCAAGTTGGAAATATTTAGTTACCAAAATATGATTATGAGTTATTAAATAGTAAAATGAATAAAAATTCACAAATTGAAGGACTGTTCCTAAAGGCCCAATCGAATTCCTAATTTGAATTCTAGGATCAGATTCTTTTATCACATTGTGATATTTTCCATCGTTGAATAGACCCATTCGGAAACAATTAGATGATGACAAAATTATCAAAGATGGACATTCTTTCTTTTTATTTAACAACGTACGAATAGTTCCTTGATTTTGGATAAGCGATTGTTGAATTTTTTTCTTGGAATAAGTGGAATAAAAGGGATTGATATTGGTGTGATCTGACACATTATCTGAGATCAATCCCGGATCATTCCTTTTTCTGAGATAGGAAATAGGGAATTTGACTAAGTCGACTCTTAGGAAATCTCGAATCAGACCATTTGTACTTACTTCAACAAAAGCAGCACGGGCCTCGTCGATAAAAGAACCTTCTTTGTCTTGGTCCCAATTCAAAATTAAACAAGTCCGAACTAATTGAATACTTGTGTCAGAAATTCCGCGAATTGGTTTACCATTTCTGTAAACAATATAATTGACAATTCGAAGTTTCATATTATCCCTTTCTTGTAACAGATCCGGGGGAAAGAGTGTTGCTAAATTTATACCGTCCGATATTTCATATGGCACTACGGGTCGAACTAAAACAAAAGACTTTTTCTTAGTAGGTGTGATCCGTTGGACATAGATCCAATTTTTCAATTTTTTTTTGGATTCCTTAGAATTTGTTTTTCCTGTTCTTGGG